CATTTCAGTGTAGCAATTGAAATCCTTTTTGCATAAATAAAAGAAAAACCAATCGGATTATGAATTGTAAAGCAAAATAAAAAATTATACAGATAACTGGAAGGATGAGAGAAAAAGAGAAAAAAAAATATCAATGATTTATGATTCCAATATGTAAGGTCTATGCTATGAGTCATCTCATAAAAGCCAATGTAATAAAGCATCAATATCGATTGATCTATAATTAACTAAATCGGTTCAGTGTTCATAGAACAAAAAAATAAAGAGCCTCGAGTCAATAAAGACTGAGAAAATTGACTCAAGAACAATTTTCAGTAAGAGCTCCATTGTAGAATTAAGACCTAACCATTAATCGAGAAGCGATGGGAACGACGGAACCTGTGAATACATAAGATTCTATTGAAAACGAATCTTAATGATTTATTGGGTGGGATGGCGAAACAAACCAAAAGACAATCCATTTATTCTACGAGGTCATGGGTTAACCCTCCAAATGAAGTAAATATTGGAAGAGGAAATATTCGCCCGTGAAAGTTTTTATGGTATTGTATTTCTAAATTTTAAACGATCTGATATTATAATCTGATATTATAATAATAATAAAAAAAAAAAAAAAATACAGACCCGTTATAACATTATAACAAAAAGGGCATTATCTAAAATATAGAAATAATTATCTATAATTCTATAATGTAAATAGAATACATAGTTATAGTTATATGTAAAAAAAGATATATAAATTTCTAATAAATAGATTTAGATGAAATCTCAAAGAATCGCATCATTCGGTATATTATTCATCAACTACATGTATATTTTTTTTGAATCATTTCATTCGCGAGGAGCTGGATGAGACGAAACTCTCATGTCCGGTTCTGTAGTAGAGATGGCATTGCGAAACAACCATCAACTATAACCCTAAAAGAACCAGATTCCGTAAACAACATAGAGGAAGAATGAAAGGTATATCTTATCGGGGTAATCATATTTGTTTCGGTAAATATGCTCTTCAGGCACTTGAACCCACTTGGATTACGTCTAGACAAATAGAAGCTGGCCGTCGGGCAATGACACGAAATGTACGCCGTGGTGGAAAAATATGGGTACGTATATTTCCCGACAAACCGGTTACCGTAAGACCTACGGAAACACGTATGGGTTCGGGAAAAGGATCTCCCGAATATTGGGTAGCTGTCGTTAAACCAGGTAGAATACTTTATGAAATGGGCGGAGTAGCAGAAAATATAGCCAGAAAGGCTATTTCAATAGCAGCGTCCAAAATGCCTATACGAACTCAATTCATTATTTCGGGATAGGAATATAGAACCAAAAGAAAAAAGGGCCTTTTGGATGAAAAAAAAATTGCAAATTTCTTTTTTTTTTGTTTTGGACAAACAATATTTCTTTTTTTGCCCCTTTTCATTGAAATACCAGATTAAAAAATGATATGATCCAATGTCAGACCCATTTGCATGTAGCAGATAACAGCGGAGCCCGAGAATTGATGTGTATTCAAATCATAGGAACTAGTAATCGTCGATACGCTCATATCGGCGACGTTATTGTTGCTGTGATCAAGGAAGCAGTACCAAATTCGCCTCTAGAAAGATCCGAAGTGATCAGAGCTGTCATTGTACGTACTTGTAAAGAACTCAAACGTGACAACGGTATAATAATACGATATGATGACAATGCTGCAGTTGTGATTGATCAAGAAGGAAATCCAAAGGGAACTCGAATTTTTGGTGCGATCGCCCGGGAATTGAGACAGTTAAATTTCACTAAAATAGTTTCATTGGCACCTGAAGTATTATAAAATAAAGCATTATAAGAGCATTAGAAGATATAAGATAAGATACAAATCATGATATAGTTATGGTATTTGAATTAAATTTATTAACTTTAAATGAATTAGTAAATTGTGTTTCACGCATATACCTTTAATAAAATAATTAATTCATAAAAAGAAAAAAAGAAAAAAGAGTATGTTGATTATATCAAAATTCGGGGGCAACAAAAATTTTAGTTTATTATGGGTAGGGACACTATTGCTGACATAATAACCTCTATACGAAATGCTGACATGAATAGAAAAGGAACCGTTCGAATAGCATCTACTAACATCACTGAAAACATTATTAAAATACTTTTACGAGAAGGTTTTATTGAAAATGTGAGAAAACATCGGGAAGGCAACAAAAATTTTTTGGTTTTAACCCTACGACATAGAAGGAATAGGAAAGGACCATATAGAACTAATCTAAATTTAAAACGGATCAGTCGACCTGGTCTACGAATCTATTCTAACTATCAACAAATTCCTAGAATTTTGGGCGGGATGGGGATTGTAATTCTTTCTACTTCTCGGGGTATAATAACAGACCGAGAGGCTCGACTAGAAAGAATCGGTGGAGAAATCCTGTGTTATATATGGTAATCCTTCTAATATCCGAATTGTATCCGGACTTCCTATTTGTGAAAAAAAAAAGAGAAAGAACGG